ATATAGGAACAAGAATAATCGTTGATTCGAAAAAATAGAAATGGATTTTTGGGGAGTAATAAGACTATTCCAATTACGATATTCATAAAGAAAGAATCGTAATAAATGCAAAGAAGAAGCATCTTTCACCCAGTAACGAAGAGTTTGAACCAAGATTTCCAGATGGATGGGGTAAGGTATTAATATTTCTAACACATAATTTAAATGTAAGAATTTGTCCTCGAAAAAAGGAAATATTGAATGAATTGATCGCAAATTATGGGATTTGACTATTTTTTTTTCTTTTGCCTCTAGGGAAGATATTAACAGTAGGGAAAATGGAATTTCCACAATGACTGCAAATCCTTCTGATATTATTTGATAATACAAATTCTTCTTGTGCTTGTGCCCAAAAAAATCATTTTGGTTAGAATGATTAGCAGAAATAATCAAATGAGTCTGTTGATACATTCGGTTAATTAAACGTTTTACAATCAGTAAACTGTATTTCTTGTCGCCTGCATTTTCCAACAAAATCGATTTATTTAAACCATGATCATATGCAAATCCATAAATATATTCCTGAAAGATAAGTGGATAGAAAAAGTTGTGTTGCCAAGACCTATCTAGTTCTATATATCTTTGGAATTCTTCCATTTCAAATTAGACCGAAAACTAAAAAAAAGCAGGGAGTTTTTTGGATTATTTAAAGATACATAGTGCGATACAGTCAAAACAAGGTATTCTATTTTGAAATAATTAAGTACCTCGGAGACAGGTAAATTCATCAACGGATTCTCTATTTTTTTCCATCTAATTGGTTTTTTTATAAGCAAGATGGTTAGAAATCCTTTATTTTTTCAACCCAATCGCTCTTTTGATTTTGGAAAAGTATCTTTATCAATATACTGTTTCTTCTACACATTCATCTCCATATAGAAAATGGATAATCTAATAGTTAGGATTCAGAAAAAATTCACTCGTGTGAGAAGCCTTTCCCGTATCAGGCACTAATTTTTTTTTAACGTTTAATTAGATCGGGTAATCATTCAAATTACGAAGATAAGCTCGTTGCTCTTTCTTTCCCTAGAATTTGAACCATAGGGCTCGATCCATTTATTCAATCGACCAAACTTGCGAATTCATTTCGTTCAATTCAAATAATGTTTGTTTGGTACGAATGAAATATTCTCCGAATTCTCTATTGAGACGACATGCTCTTTTTTCCATTCATTTCCTTTCAGGATCAGTCGTGGTCTGATAAACTCTACCGATGATGTAGACGAATTCCTTGCTTCATCCAAATATGTAAAAGATCCTAGCCGCACTTAAAAGCCGAGTACTCTACCGTTGAGTTAGCAACCCCTAAGTTATGTAGATACAATCGGGATCCAAATACAATATTAATAAATATATATAATTATATAAATAATATACAATATCATTTCATTATTTCATAATAATGAATAAAAACTAGAAATAGGATAGAAATAATGAAATATAAGGAGAAAAATCTAAGTTAAGTATAAAAAAAACTTGTATTGGATTGGCACTACATCTACATAAATAGATGAATAGAAAAGGAAGAATAAAAGAAAGTTATACCAAGCTAGAACCTCATTCTATCTTTTTTTTTTTATTTCATTCATTTTAATTAAGTCAAAAACCTCTGCCCTCTTCAAAATATCATAAACGGTTTCCGTAGGTTGAGCGCCTTTTTCAAGAAAATATAGAATAGCAGGAACATTTAAATAAGTTTGATTCTTTATTGGATCATAAAAACCCACTTTCCGCAGATCTCTTCCCTCTCTTCGGGACCGAACATCAATTGCAACGATTCGATAGACGGCTCATTGGGATAGATTAGATCAACAACAACCCCCCTTGGAAACGTATAGGAAGTTTTCTCCTCGTACGGCTCGAGAAAAATGATTCCAAGTTTTTTATTAGAATGGCAAATCAAAAAAGTCCATAAAATCTTCAAATGAATTCAATAAAGAATTTAGTCCTTTTTCTTTCCTAAAAAAAGAAAATCATTTGTATACTCATAACTCAAGTTAAATAACTTTCAAATAGCTCCATCCTTTGGCATTTCATTTATTGAGCAGTCTCGAATACCCTTTTTTTTCTCTTTTGGAATCGATTTGAATTCCGCATTCTGATTCCAATCCAATAATTGGTGCGACAATTCAAATCGAAAATAGAAAATAAAAGTATGTTTCCTTGTTCCGGAATCTTTTATCTTTTTTTTGAATCATTGGGTTTAGACATTACTTCGTTGATTTTGAATCCTTTCAAAAATGGCAGCAACATACCTTTCTTTTTGTTATTTCTTTCTATCAAAGAATCATATGAACGGCGCACCATATATATATAATTTTTATCGAAAAGGTTTTATCAATTCCAACAAAATTTCCTTTAGGATTTGAAACTTGCTTGATTTGGGTCCTTTCGATATCTCTGTCAAAGATATACTTACGAAGTTGTTCCAACTTATTGATTGACACTAACCCTAGACCCTTTCCCCTTAAGAAATGAATCAATACTTTCTACTCGAGCTCCATCCTGTACGATTTCCATTACACCCCAACAAAAAATGCGGGTTCGAATGGAAGAGAACAAAGGATGTCGAGTCAAGAGCATCCTTTCATTAGATTAGAGAATGATGGATATAAGAATCCACAACAGATCATGTCCTTCAAGTCGCACGTTGCTTTCTACCACATCGTTTCAAACGAAGTTTTACCATAACATTCCTCGAATTTTGAACCTGATTAAATTATGGAATAATGAATAGTCATTGGTTCAGTTAGGACTAATATTAAGAATATCAATATATATTTGGTTATTTTTCATTTTTAATTTCCGTTAAGGTACGCCGTATAAAAAAAAGGATTGTAGAGTTTTTATTTTATTCCGAGCTGAGAAAGAAAGCATTCGTTTCAAAATACTTCATTCAATTGGTACACGCAGGAAATAGGCTAATTCAGCAGCTTTTTGTTCCATTTCTCGTGGAGTCAAATTCTCATCAGTACGAGTCAAGGGAATGGCCCCCTGGCCTCTGATTTCCAGATAAAGGACACGACGAGTATAAATACCCTCTTTCAGTTCTATTCTAATGGACTGAATATCTTTTATAAGAAATCGGAGGAAGATGCGACGATTTTTTCCAGGAAATCCCCAACGAAAAATACATACTCTTCCTTCTTTTCTATCGAATCTATCATAACCACTACCTACATTCCACGAAATTGTACACCACAAATAGGAGCTAATAAAGAGGCCTGCGATCCCATAGAAAGACATCACGATCCCTTGTGGAAAAAAAAAAATTTGCTGGGGGGGGAATAAAGATATCAAATTCCTACCAAGATAGCTGGAAATTCCAACCAATAAGAATCCTAAGGAACCCAAAAAAAGGATAAATGCCCAGCAGAAATTACTAATTTTTCTAGATCCCGTTATAACTTCTATCCATATACGTTCTGATCGCCAATTCATAGTGGATCGGGTTGCATTTTATTTGAATTGAAAGAATATCCCAAATGAATTTGACTTTCCTTATTCTTTTTGTTTCCAATGTAACTCTCATCAACTAGTACCATTATGATGTGAATCTTTACTTGAAACTAGTTAGATCAAAAAGAATAACATCTACCCCCCCCTAATGTCATGTTTCCACATGCACATGCATAAGGGCTCTTTCTTTTATGTTCGGAAGAAATCACGTGGTAGACCATTCGGCTAAATAGATATCTGTGTTATAATTCAAGTCTAAGTCTTGAAAAATAAGATTTGGACCACGATCTAAACAATCTTGTTTTTTTGAACATGAAGAAATAAAGAAGCCATTGCAATTGCCGGAAATACTAGGCCTACTAAAGGCACAAAAATAGAGGGAAAGTTGATAGTTGTCATAGAATGGGTACCTCGATTTACTATATTGTACCTGTTTTTTATATTTTTTTTGTTATTATATTAATGAATGAATTCTATATCTATAGAAAATCCATGGGGATACCCGGAAAATCCCGAAAGAGGCAAAAAGTTATTTATTTATGAATTCTAAAAAAATTTCGCGTGAAACTTCAATAACTCACTTATCAAGTTCTTTAAATGATCACGCGGTACGATTAGATCCAATAAACCCTTTTGGAAAAAATTTTCCGCCTTTTGTAAATCTTCGGGTACTGTCTGATTCAATGTTTGCTCCATTACTCTTTTACCCGCAAATCCAATGTCGGCGTTGGGTTCGGAAATATTGATATCTCCCAACATACCAAAACTGGCTGTCACCCCACCAGTAGTGGGCGATGTAAGAATTGATATATATAATAACTCTTCATTTGTTTGGTACTTATGCAAAGCAGCAGATATTTTAGCCATTTGCATTAAGCTCAAGATTCCTTCTTGCATCCGTGCCCCTCCGGAAGCACATACTAAAATAAGGGGTAGGGAATTTTTGGTAGCATATTCAATCAACCGGGTTATTTTTTCACCTACTGCGGATCCCATACTACCTCCCATAAACTGAAAATCCATAACCCCCATTGCTACAGGAATACCGTTTAGTTCACCTGTACCTGTTTGAACAGCTTCAGTTAATCCTGTGTCTACTTGATAGGAATCAATACGATCCTTATAGCCTTTTTCTTCGCATTCAGATATATTATCAATATAACCCGATTTCGAATTTCCTCCCTCTGACTCGGCGTCTTCCGAGGAATTTCCTCCCTCTGACTCGGCGTCTTCCGAGTCAGATCTAGAATTCGAATTATTAGTAGAATCAAAAGCAATAGGATTCTTATTATCTTTAGACTTAGTGTCCATGTGAGAATATTCATTAAAAGAATCTGAATTTTTAGGTTTTGAAGATGTATCCAAATCATTAAGAATTTTGAAATCCTTAACAACCGCCCCATTTTGTCCCAAATCAATCCCGTTTTGGGGATTAGATTCGCCATTATTTTCATTACCTTCGCAAGAACATATGCAACAATGTATAATAGAATGTTTGCAATTCTTTTGATTACACTCACAATGACATTGCGAAGGTAATGGAGATTTCTTTTGATGAAACTCACAATGACATCCAGAATGATTTTGATTATTATCAAAATTGCAAGGCAATGGACAAGTGAAATCGTTTTGTAATTCCGAATGCTCGGTGTAATAATGACTACAATTTTTTTTATTGCAATGTCTACGACATTTGCAGTAATTGCAATTAGATTTACAATAGCAAACATGCTCGTTTTTTTGATGAACCGCCCCTTTCGGTATATTTATATTTGGTATAATTATGGGGATACCAGAAATTGGAATGAGTTTCTCTGATTCAGGAAGATCCTTTATTTTAGTGGGATTCCTATCAAATTCAATGGGATCCGTAGAATTCATGTTCTCATGCATAGCATTCCAAGTGCCTTGATCAATCGGAAGTTCGATTCTTTCTGAACTACTCATTTTCAAATGATATCCACAATGTTCACAAACATTCAATTTTGTCAGAAAAAAATATTTTTTATAATTTAATCCGTAACAATTTTCGCATTGAACCCACAAATGCCCATATGTTTGAGTTACTTCTTGTTCCTGAAGATTCTGAATCTCCTCTTCATTCGTTCCCTCTTCATTATGATCATAATCTTTCTTGTCAGTTTGATGATCAGAATCTTGATTATTCAGAGAACTTTGATTCTTTTGACTCTCATGACTCTCCTTTTGCTTTTTCTTCTTGATTTTATTTATTTTTTTATATTCCTTATGGTGAAAATATTTGGTTTTTTCCAAATATTCTTCTTGATCATGAATATAATATTCATGTCGATTTTTAAGTAAATATTTCTGATCATCAAAAACAAAAGGAGAATTGAAATCAGAGTCGTCATAACTTTCATCATAATTATCAAAAGGGTCCTCGTTTTCTTCATAATTCTCATCTTCATTCTCATCTTCATTCTCAAAAAGTTGCTTGTTTTTTTCATAATTCTCAAAAAGGCGTTTAAAAGAAAGGATCCTCAGGTTCTTCAAAAGAATCTGGATCATAATTATAATAAAACGGAAAATCTTCTTTCTTTTTACGGCCTTTTTTCTTTTTAGCCGGCTCAGTCTCATTCATATTATTTAATAACTTTTTAAGATTTTCTTCTAGGTCTTCTTCGTCTATTAGTCCATGGCAGTATTGATATATAATTAGATTTATATATCGTTGGACGAAAAATAGACTAAGAAGTCTATGAAAATATATTTCCTGTTCTTTCATTAAATCTTCACGTAGAAATTTACAACCAGAAAGAAAAGTCTGAAGATAAATAATGAAGTAGTCTCTGTTCGATCCAAGGTTCCCTTGCAGTCTGTCTTTCATGAATTTCGATCTGTTAAAGAACTTAAATTTTTCTATAAGACGAGCTAAATAATGTACTACTTTTTCCAATAACTCATCTCCGAAACCGTAATGTTGGGAAAGTCCAGCCATTTCCATGATCCATTGACTTAAAGGATTTTCCTTAGAATTGGATTTCACATCATTTATAGATACCTTTTTAGAGTGGATTATATGTTTGAATTTTGGATGGAAATCCACTAACCATTTTGGAATCCCATATATGTATTTTTCGGTGGGTATACGGACCTCGTTCATTCTACCCTTGTGAACCTCTTCGAATACTTTCAATATCCTTTTCATTATACTACTTACACGGTTTTCACGGTCTTCCGGGGAACTATCTTCAGTACTAGGTTTATTGTCATTTTTAGAGCTATGTAAAATCCAGTTGTATTTGTTTTCCACTTTATCTGTTGAAAATCCAAAAGTCGAGCCAAAAAAGAAAGGTCGTGGGATAGAAAATAAGGTGTTCATGTCATACCTCCTGATACTGGAGTTATCTACCAAAGCAAGATTCATATTCATATTAATATGAATATTCCAAGTGTTGAAACGACCTATCAACGACCTACTTAACTCAGTGGTAGAGTATTGCTTTCATACGGCAGTAGCCATTGGTTCGAATCCAATAGTAGGTACGATCTATTTTTCTCTAATAACCCTCCGATTGTATTATTATTATATAAAATTTTTTTCTTATAGCTCAGAAAAATAGGATAACCATTTGGCCACACCAACTAGTTACGAAATCGTATTCGTATTGGTAGCCTCTACTCGTGTCTTAGCTCGTCTGAGAGCTAGATTTGCTTCAATTATTTGTCTCTTTCCTTCAGCTTTCCTCAAAATAGCTTCTGCTTTTTCAAGAGTTTGCTGAGCTTCTTGTGGATCAATGTCACTACCGCTCTCAGCCTCATTTACTAAAACAGTGATCTCATTATTGCCTATTCTAGCAAAACCGCCCATCAGAGCCATTGTTAACCATTGGTCGTTAAGGCGTATTCTCAAAATCCCTATATCTACAGCTGTGGCAATAGGAGCGTGGTTTGGTAATACGCCGATTTGGCCACTATGAGTAGGTAAAATTATTTCTTTTACTTCGGAATTATAAACAATTCGATTAGGAGTCAGTACACAAAGATTTAAGGTCATTTCTTAAATTTGCTCTCCATTTCTAAGTTCATAGCTTTCGCGGTAGCTTCATCGATGTTACCTACCAAATAAAAGGCCTGTTCAGGGAAACTATCTAATTCTCCGGAAAGGATCAATTGAAACCCTCTAATTGTTTCTGCTAGGCCAACATATTTTCCTGGGGAGCCCGTAAATACTTCTGCTACGAAAAAGGGTTGTGATAAAAAACGCTCAATTTTTCGTGCTCTTGCTACGGTTAAACGATCTTCTTCGGACAATTCGTCCAACCCAAGGATAGTTATAATGTCCTGAAGTTCTTTGTTACGTTGTAAGATTTGCGTAACTCTTTGCGCAGTTTCATAATGCTCCTTGCCAACGATCCGAGGTTGGAGCATAGTTGACGTTGAATCTAAAGGATCCACTGCTGGATAGATGCCTTTGGCGGCTAATTCTCTTGACAGTACGGTAGTAGCGTCTAAATGTGCAAATGTCGTGGCAGGAGCGGGATCGGTCAAATCGTCTGCAGGTACATAAACTGCTTGAATCGAAGTTATGGCCCCTTCTTTTGTAGAAGTAATTCTTTCCTGTAACGAGCCCATTTCGGTACTAAGAGTAGGTTGATAGCCCACAGCGGAAGGCATTCTACCCAATAAGGCGGATACTTCAGATCCTGCTTGTACGAAACGGAAGATATTGTCGATAAATAGAAGTACGTCTTGTTTATTTACATCTCGGAAATATTCCGCCATAGTTAGGGCAGTCAACCCAACTCTCATACGTGCTCCCGGCGGTTCATTCATTTGACCGTAGACTAGAGCTACCTTAGATTCCGCAATATTTTGTTCATTGATAACTCCGGATTCTTTCATTTCCTTGTAAAGATCATTTCCTTCACGAGTACGTTCACCTACTCCGCCAAATACGGATACGCCCCCATGAGCTTTTGCAATGTTGTTGATCAATTCCATAATGAGTACCGTTTTACCCACTCCAGCTCCCCCAAATAGTCCGATTTTGCCTCCCCGGCGATAAGGGGCTAAAAGATCTACCACTTTAATTCCTGTTTCAAAAATAGATAATTTAGTATCTAACTGGGTAAAGGCGGGCGCAGATCTATGAATAGGAGATGTTGTGCGAGTATCTACGGGACCTAAATTATCAACAGGCTCTCCAAGTACGTTAAAAATTCGTCCGAGAGTTGCTCCACCGACTGGAACGCTTAAAGGAGCTCCTGTGTCAATAACTTCCATTCCTCGCGTTAGACCGTCTGTAGCACTCATCGCTACAGCCCTAACTCGATTATTTCCTAATAATTGTTGTACCTCACAAGTCACATTATTTGGTTGACCCGCAGTATCTCGACCCTTAACTACCAGAGCACTGTAAATATTCGGCATCTTACCTGGAGGAAAAGCTACGTCCAGTACCGGACCAATAATTTGAACGATACGCCCCAGCTTTTTTTTTTCAAGTGTGCCAGGACCAGAAGTAGTAGGATTGGCTTTCATAATAATGGTAAAGTAAAATAGTAAAATATGTCGAAGCGAAAATGAAAATTATCGAATCCAAAAGAAAATAAATGTCCGATAGCATAGCAGATTGATCGATTAATTAAATAAGACATAGGAGTTAGGTTAGCACTCAATTTTTTTGGTACCATCAATATCAAACAATTCAATAAACAGTATAATCGATTTTACATATTCGATTCAATAAAAATGTCTCAAGTTCACTTAATTTTCATTTATTTTCAAAAAATCCATATTAAATAAAAATCTTGAGAAAGTCTTTTCCTAAACTATATTTATTTCAATTGAATTTAGGATATACATATATATCTCGCCGTCAAGAGTGAATTTCGAATTATTTAGGTCTTTCGATTCAAAAGGGGGTAAGAAATTGGAAACTGAAAAAACAAACAAGGGTTGGGTTGCACCATATATATGAAAGAGTATACAATGAGGACGTCTTTGGCGAATCAAATACATGGTCTAATAACGAACCATTTTGATTAGTTGATAATATTAGTTGAGAATTTTCTGAAAGATTCCTGTAAAAGGTTTCATTAAGGCCTGAGTCGAGTAGACCTTGTTGTTTTGTTGTAAAAATTTTCAATCAAATTGAGTTGTAGGGAGGGACTTATGTCACCACAAACGGAAACTAAAGCAAGTGTTGGATTTAAAGCAGGTGTTAAAGATTACAAATTGACTTATTATACTCCTGAATATCAACCCCAGGATACCGATATCTTGGCAGCATTCCGAGTAACTCCTCAACCAGGAGTTCCGTCAGAAGAAGCAGGAGCCGCAGTAGCTGCCGAATCTTCTACTGGTACATGGACAACTGTATGGACCGACGGACTTACCAGTCTTGATCGTTACAAAGGACGATGCTACCACATCGATGCCGTTCCTGGAGAAGACAATCAATATATTTGTTATGTAGCTTACCCCTTAGACCTTTTTGAAGAAGGTTCTGTTACTAATATGTTTACTTCCATTGTGG